GCAATGACACGAAATGTACGTCGTGGGGGAAAAATATGGGTACGTGTATTTCCAGATAAACCAGTTACAGTAAGACATACGGAAACTCGTATGGGTTCGGGGAAAGGATCCCCCGAATATTGGGTAGCTGTCGTTAAACCAGGTAGAATACTTTATGAAATGGGTGGAGTAGCCGAAAATATAGCTCGAAAGGCTATTTCAATAGTGGCATCCAAAATGCCTATAAGAACTCAATTCATTATTTCTGGATAGGAATGTTGAACCAAAGGAAAGAAGTCTTGGGTATAAAAAAAAAACAATTGCAGGTTTTTTTTTACTTCGTCCTTTGCTTTACTTTACATTAAAAAAACAGATTAAAAAATGATATGATTCAACCTCAAACCCATTTGAATGTAGCAGACAACAGCGGGGCCCGAAAATTAATGTGTATTCGAATCCTAGGAGCTAGTAATCGCCGATATGCTCATATTGGTGACGTTATTGTTGCTGTGATCAAGGAAGCAGTACCAAATACACCTCTACAAAAATCCGAAGTGATCAGAGCTGTAATTGTACGTACTTGTAAAGAACTCAAGCGTGACAACGGTATGATAATACGATATGATGACAATGCTGCAGTTGTCATTGATCAAGAAGGAAATCCAAAAGGAACTCGAGTTTTTGGCGCGATCGCACGGGAATTGAGACAGTTCAATTTTACTAAAATAGTTTCATTAGCGCCTGAGGTATTATAATACGAGATCCCGATAGAGGGATAGTCTTTAATTAAAATAGCTAAATTAGTAGATTATGTCTCACGCATATACTTTTAATAATTTTCATAAATAAAACAAAAAAAAGGAACATGTTGATTATATAAAAATTCGGAAGTAACAATAATTTGCGTTTATCATGGGTAAGGACACTATTGCTGACATAATAACTTATATACGAAATGCTGACAGGGATAGAAAAGGAACGGTTCGAGTAGCGTCTACTAACATCACCGAAAACATTGTTAAAATACTTTTACGAGAGGGGTTTCTCGAAAACGTAAGGCAACTTGTGGAAAACAACAAATCTTTTTTGGTTTTAACCCTACGACATAGAAGGAATAGGAAAAGACCATATAGAACCTGTTTAAATTTAAAACGAATCAGTCGGCCTGGTCTCCGAATCTATTCGAACTATCAACGAATTCCGAGAATTTTAGACGGGGTGGGGATTGTAATTCTCTCTACTTCTCGGGGTATAATGACAGACCGTACGGCTCGACTAGAAAGAATCGGCGGAGAAATTTTGTGTTATATATGGTAATCTTTCTGGTACCCGAATTATATCCGGAACTTACTAATTTGTGAAAAAAAAAAACGAAAAAAGACAAGTTGTCTAATATCACTCCTCCTACATTAGTTGATACTTCAAGGGGTTTTGCCTGGAATGAAAGAAGAAAAATGAATGGATTTATGAAGGTTTAATTACTGAAGCACTTCCCAATGGTATGCTCCGGGTTCGTTTATATACTGAAGTCAGATTCGAAGTTATGTTTCAGGAAGAGTTCGACACAGTTTTCTACGTGTACTACCTGGAAATAGAGCCAAAAGAGTCAAAATTGAAGTAAGTCGTTATGGTTCAGAAATGGAGGGCGTATAATTTATAGACTCCACAACAAGAATTCGAATGATTAGGTGGTTTTTCAACATTCCTTTCATGAGGATACAAGTCACTGTTCAAAAATTTCAAGAAACTTATTTTCTTCCAATAAGTAGAAGTAGATTCGCAATTCAGTTAAGGAATAACAACTATGAAAATAAGGGCCTCGGTTCGTAAAATTTGTGAAAAATGTCGACTGATCCGTAGGAGAGGACGCATTATAGTAATTTGTTCCAACCCGAGACATAAACAAAGACAAGGATAATCTTTCGAAAAGGGACTCTCTAAAGGAACCGATGAACAAATCAAAATAAAAGATCTGTTTTGACATGAAATGGATATATCCATATATCTGACTTATATTTATGAAATGATAAAATATGGCAAAATCTATATCAAAAAGTGTTTCACGTAGGACTGGACGGATTGGTTCACGTAAAAGTGCACGTCGAATACCAAAAGGCGTTATTCATGTTCAAGCAAGTTTCAACAACACCATTGTGACTATTACAGATGTACGGGGGCGGGTGATTTCTTGGTCCTCCGCTGGGACTTGTGGATTCAGGGGTACAAGAAGAGGGACACCCTTTGCTGCTCAAACCGCAGCAGGAAATGCTATTCGAGCAGTAGCGGATCAAGGTATGCAACGAGCGGAGATCATGATAAAAGGTCCGGGTCTCGGAAGAGATGCAGCATTACGAGCTATTCGTAGAAGTGGTATACTTTTAAGTTTCGTACGGGATGTAACCCCTATGCCACATAATGGCTGCAGACCCCCTAAAAAAAGACGGGTGTAGAGATAAACATTGAAGAAATTTCAAGAGAAATAAATGACTCAAAGATCTAATCAAATAATATTATTATGGTT